ACCGGCCCCGTGGATATCTTTGCTTCGGAACAAAACAATTAGAATTAGGCTCGGTCAACTGGAATGTGTATTCTCCATATAGGAGATCCTCCAATTGAGAAGATCCATCGATCTGAGACGAAGAGAAAGGTCTATCTATTTTATTTAGTTATTCAGTTAAACCAATGATTCGTTATTGGAGCAGATAGCAACAACCATTTCATCGGACATGCGTCTTTTTGATTTTCCAATGGATTTACATGTTTCATTAATGGAAATTGTTTGATGTAGTGAGTAATAGGCTCTGGTTGTTCGCCGTTCAAGAATTCTTGTTTAGGCAGTTCATACCATCCATACATAGTGTTTTGATCTAAGATTTCAATTCTTCCATGTTTCAGCAGTAGCATATGGTTCCATGGAGCTAAGGTCCAAAATATGGAATAAACAAGTGTTTCCACAACTCTACCCCCTGGTCAATTCTGTTCCACTTAATCCCTCTTTCATGGCCACATATCTTTCCGGCTAAGGAATGGGAAATCTTTCTCCTGTTACATGAATCAAATGTTTCATTTCATCCGGGAAAAGCCATCTCTTTCTCAACAATGCCTTTGTCATTTGATCCAATAGCGTTCCGTTAGATAGGAACAGATTTGATAAATACTGATAACTCTCGGATAGAGTATTAGAACGGAAAGATCCATTAGATAATGGACTATTGGTTCTAAGCCATCTCTGGCGATGAATCAACAATTCGAAGTGCTTTTCTTGCGTATTCTTGATGAACCAGCGTTTATATATAGATGTAGGAGGATTTGTTTGGGAAGGCCCTTTTGACATCTCTTCATCTGCAAAGAATTCTCGGCGTGAAAACACAGAGACAAAGGGCTGATCTTTGAATAGGAAAAAGAATGGATCTGCAGGGTCCCAAATGAATTGGCTTATTCGAAAAAAGCCTTGTTCTTTGGAAGATCTATCTCGTGTCGGGTACTGCATGGTTCCACTCTGCAAGAACTCCGAATCATTCTCTTGAAGCTCATCCTCTTTATGAGAAATGATCCGCTTGCCCCGAAATGACCTGGCCCAACAGGGAAATCCCAATTCATTGGTCCTTTCGATACAATCAAATAGATTGCCACAAGGGCGCCATATTCTAGGAGCCCAAACTATGTGATTGAATAAATCCTCCTTTATCTGTTGCGGGTCGAGGGCTCCTTCTCTTTCCCCTTCTTCAAACTCCGATTCGTATTTTTCATATAGAAATCTCTGATCAACGATAGAACAAGATCCATTTTGCATCATATCTAACTGATTCCTTGGTTCGGACCGAAGAAGCAATGTCACTCGATCATTATCAAACTGACTGCAATCTTTTTCTGTCCGTGAGGATCCCAACAGAGCGCCTTCGACTTCTAATAGGCCATGAACTAGATCAGAATCATTCTCAACGAATCCATAAGAAGTGATCCAATTTTTTTCATCGGGTCCGGGTGGAGACCAAAGATCTTGAGCGACCGATCCGGCAGAACAACTCAAAAGATAAAGAAGTATCGTTAATTTCTTCATGCTCGTTCCAAGCTCGAAGTACCATTTGTACAAATAAGAATCCCCTTCCTTACATGATTTCTTCTTCATATAGATAGATATAGGATCTATGGGGCAATTACTTAGAAGTACATTTTGTGCAACAGCCCTTCCTATCTGATAGAAAAGGATCCCATGATCCTGAACCGATCTTACCTGGGATCGCAAATCCCAAGTTTGTCTATGAAGAGCTGATCTAATTGTATTAGTGTCTATAATTGATTTCTTCTGTGTAATACTAATTGATAGGGCCTCATTGGTAAGTGCTACAAGATCTCGTGCATTGGAACCCATGGTTATGGACCCGAATCCGTTAGTATGAAACATTTTCTTTTCCAAATGAAATCCCCTAGTATATGAAAGAATGAAAAAGTGCTTTCGTTGTTGTGGAATAAGAAGCCTTCGTATCTTAATGCATGTATTTAATTTATTCGGAGCTATTAGAGTGGGATCCACTTTTTGGGGAATATGAGTCGAAGCAATAACAAGAATATTTCTAGTGGAACATCTTTCACTATCTCTGGAGAGATAGTTCACTAATAGACCGAGGGATAAATAATTCGACTCATTCACATACAGATCATGAATGTTTGGAATCCATATTATGCAAGGGGACATTGCTTTTGCTAATTCTAATTGAGGGGTGGTATCAAATCGGTCTATTTTCGGCGTCATATATATAGTTAGCACATTCGTCATAGTTAGCAGCTCCGTATCAAGGTCATCATCAATATCGTCACTATCATCAATATTGATATCGTCACTATCATCAATATCGATATCGTCAATAAGATAACCTTTAGGCTTGTCATCCAGGAACTTGTTCGGAAATACCGTAATGAAAAGAACATAGGAGTTTGTCGCTAGGTATTTGACCAAATAGGATCGTCCAGTTCCTATAGAACCCATTACTAAAATACCCCTAGAAGGGGATAGGGCTAAGCGGAGCGAAAAGGGTTTTCCATGAGATGGGAAATGAGAACTATTAGCCCCACACGAGGCTTGTGAATAAGTGATTGTCTGATAACGAGCAAGGAATATCCGTCTTTCTGCTAAACAGGATCTATTGAACTCATAATTCATTAGATACTTTTTATGAATGTCAACTAAGTATCGTAAGTAAATTGATCCCGGTTGTTCAATCATTTGATAACCAGAATCATTCTTTGATAAACGCTCACTATGAGTCAGACTCAATAGAATTTGATCAATCCTTTTTTCCGTCGTTAAGGTGGAGAACTGAACCAAGAATTCTCTTTCTTCATCATCAATCGAATCACTGTTCGCGACCCAGGATTCTATTTTATCATCAATCCAATCACCGTTCACGTTTTTTCTTTTTCTTATCAATGAATAGATCTCTTTACTTGTACGACTTAGATGTCTCGTATTTCTCGAAACAGTGATTCGATTGATGGGATTTGGTATGATACTGATGAGATTGATATTCAAATATTTCTTCTTAGAACGTATTGATTTGACCCCATAAGCGGGACCACCACCCAATAGCATGTTGCCGCCAGAAGCAGAACCCCGTATTTCTTCCAGAGCAACTAGAAAGAGATTCTTTAACCAGAAAGAATTCAGTTCAGATGTAGGATACCTATCCAGAAGTTTTCGCAACTCAATCATGTATGATTGAATCATCAAAGATTGGATCTTTTCTAACTCTGTCTGTAACTCACTAGAGGCTCGGAAAACAAAGAGAAGATGTGTACGAACGAGATATCCAGCAACAAGAAGAAGGAAAAGGATTGAATAGAGGAACACCAAAGCATTTGGTGATCTCAGATGTGTCCATATCAATGGAATGGGTGACTCATTATTTCGATGAATCATTTCTTCGGACAGAAGAAGATTCTGTAAACACTTACTCGAACTCTCACTTATCTGATTCCATTGTGGAAGAATCGCCCGCCATTTTTTCTGAGGAATTGGCCATGATATATCTGATCCATGCATAATATCATGAAAAATGGACACAAATTTTTGACTGCTACTTAGGAAATATGGAAGGGGAATATTCAAAAAAAAATCAATATTTTTTTGAAAAAGATATTTATACCCCGTACGAGTAAGGAACCATGGCATATAGGTTTTGAACAGATTTGATAGATTTGAAAAAGCACTATCTCGTTGAAAGGTTCTACCTACTTCCCCTTTCTCAACGTTTTTCTTTAGACAAAAACTCGGTTCTTTCCTCTTTACTGATGGTAAATATTTTTCAAAACACGGAATGTGAATCAAACCCATGTTTGAATTGAAACGGAAATAGTGATGCAAGTTTTTCCCTTCTGAATTAGATAGATTCATATCTAAAGGAGGCGGATAATGAGTTCTTTCCAAATTGACTATTTGTTCTTCTGTTGTTAGAGGCGTTCCAGAAATGTCTGCAATCGAGTAAATAGGAACAAATGGGTCGGGAAAAATTGAAAAATCGAAAGATTTGTACAAGTTATACGTTTCGTCACTACTTTGTGTAAAATCGTTAGGTATGAATATGCCAGATACCTGTGACTGGGTTGGTGAAATAGTCTCTCCCTTCCACAAAACATGTTTTTTTTTACCGACACACAAAAAAAATATTTGGTTATGAATGCGCAAGATATTTAGAAATGGAAAATCATAATTATTGATACGGGTCTTTTCCATATAAAAATGGAATCCTTTGTTACAATAAAACCAGAGGCTATGGGGATGATTCACGAATTGAAGTCTATTTGCTTTATAAAAAGAAGATATCAATGAAGAACTTTTATGAAATAGTTTTATGGGATTCAGCAAATTGTCTCGATCGTGGGATATCGTTGAGAAATAGGAATTCGTGTTCTCACAGGATTTCCTACAATTATTTATAGTATGGAATAAGTCAGTCATCCCCTTTGGTATCTTATTGAAGAAAAACGAGAATATTGTTCCTCCATTGATCAAAAATTTCGATCTTTGAGAAGTATCACGATCATACAATAAAGAGGGTTTCGATTTATTCAAATAAACGATTTGAACACCCATTGATTCTAACAACTGATTGCAGAGTTGATCATTCAGACCTTTCAATTCATAGATGTGGATTTCGGACCTATGAATGAAGATATAACCAATACTCACAACAAAAAAAGGAAGTGACTTAGACAAAAAGAGAAGTGGCTTGAACAAAAAGAGAAGCGACTTAGACAAAAAGAAACGAAGTGACTTGGACAAATCTTGTTTGTCGATAACCTCGGACCAATCAATCGAATATTGATTAATACGTAATTGATCGAACATTATTTGAAAACGGTGTTTCTGTTCAGAAACGAAATGTTCCAAATTTTCCTGGAAATTCTTGCCCCCATTGGATCCTTTGTATCTATATACATTAAGATTCCGATTCGTGGATTTCTCGGTTCTAAAAATAAGAGGATCAAACCACTTCCTCTGAATCTTTTTCAAATTGGATAAATGTGGATTGATCGTATATTTTATTATAGTTAGATGATTCAGAGTCTCATTTTCTATTTGATGCTTTTGAATTCCATATTTGAAGTTGCGATCGGATCGATTCGTTAAAAAGAATCGATTCGATACATTTCTTATGTACCTATAGGTGTTATATTGGATTTGAATCAGATTTCGGATTAATCTATATTGATTGACCGCCTCCGTTATGGTTGTTTCGACAAATTGATTTTGTTTTGGATCTTCCAAAACATTCCCGCAGGAGATCCGGACCGTTTTTTTTTTTATCCTTCGATAAAAGGATTCATTCTCTTCATAAAAAATAGGAGATAGAACCAATGATTTCTTTTTCGATTTATCCTTGGAGTTGAATACCTCATTCAAGAATTTTTTTTGATCCAATCCGTAGGAATCAATAGACAAGGCAAATCCCTTATGATAGACCAAACTCGACTCGGTTATTGATAGAGTGAATAGATCTGCCATTTCTCGAAATGTCTCTTCTGATTCAAAATCGCGGTGTAACCCATATCCCCCCTTGTTCCGGTCATGGAATAGATGAAATAAATCAAAAAATAAATTTTCGTTCAAGAATGAAATATTATTGGAACTGTCCATATCTGGTTCATCTTTCAGAACCATATCCCATCCCGGATCTACTGAAATAGGATGAACTAAAACGGTATTTTGTAAATACGTAATTATCTTGAATATATCAACTATTTCTTTATTTTCTTTATTTTCCGATCGCTTGGAAGGAACAAAAGAAACACCTTGTTGTTTCTTCAAAAATTGATGATCTCTAGTCGACCTCTCCGTAGGATTCGAACCCAGATGAAGTTCCGACCGTCTATCAGAGAAAAAAGAATGAATTGATCTTGTAGGATTCAAAAAAAATTCTTCGATTTCTTCTGGAAGCAAATGATTATCCATCTGCTTCTCACGTTCCGTGAATAGTCGGGCCGTAGAGGAATATCCATAAAGGTATTTCGGGAATCGATCTGATTTTATCTTTGTTCGTTCTGTTTGAAGAAAAGAAGTATCCAAAAGACTCAATCTTTCTTTTAGTTGCTGAATCTCTGTTTGATTGATCAATGTGTAATATTCCGAATCCTCATTACTAATAGAATTGATGAAAGGGTCTCTGGATTGATCAGAAGATCCTTTTAATTGGCTAGAATCTGTTACTTGAAAGAAAATCGATCTTGTGGAATCATATTGAATATTTGACAATACATTTCGTATCTTGTTAAAAAACCGATCCCTGTTTACCAACCGCACATTGTCTAACCAAACCCAATTTTCTCTCGAGACGTTCCTCAAAAAATCCGATTTGTACTGATTCTTCCCCCCAATAACGAATGGGTCTTGGCGGAATTGCCACATATGAAATTGAGCACAATTTTGCAAAAAAATACCCCCCTTGTTTCTCGAGAAGAGATGGGAAACGTGTTCAATATCGTTTGATTGAATAGTCACCTCGGCTCCTTGTTGTTTGAAGAAACCCTCCACCCCAATGGGTCTTTTTTCACGAAAAGAAGACATGAGATAACAAATCCAGTTTTTCACTAAGATTTCGAATAGCTGTTCTGAGTTCAAGTTTATTATGTTTCGCTTCTTACTCGGAGAAAAGCAATCAAAGAATTTCCAATCATGGTCCTTGCGGATCGGATCATCCGTATAGGATACAAAAAGAAATTCCAGATATTTTATATCTTTCTTTTTGAAAGCGATCTCAATTCCAGCTACGATTTCATTAGATATCTTACAGATAGAATCCCTCTTTTTTTCGATCTGGTCCCTCCACCGCCGTGAACCCCAGTTAGATTCAGACATGATGCGCTTTTTAGTTATTGGGAGAACCCAAGTACTCTCTTTGGGATCCATGAAACCACTCTCATAGATCTTTTTCCTTTTTGGAAGATACAGGAGCGAAACAATCAACCTATTGAGATTGGTAGACCAAAAGGATTCTTTCGATGTATAATTTTTGGGTCCAATAGAATTCATAGGTATAGGAAAAAGCCCCATCAAATAGAGATTTTTTCTTTCGACCTTATTTCGATTGGTAGTACGATATATAAGAACCACTACTACAAGCAGTACTACACCTTTGATTGTAAAGTATCGAGTGCTTGTTGAACCTTGTGAATCACGTGAAAATAGGACACTCAAAATTCGAGGATCGAAGAGTTTGATAAAGCGTTCTTGGTGGAAAAAAAGAGGGGCGGAAGATCCCACCCAATCGATTTTGATCCATGAATCCAAGAAATCATAAGAATGCTTTATATCTATCAATTCAAAAATCCGCAATTTGAATTGATGTCCTCGCATTGATTTCTCCCAAGGAATCCGATTCAATTTGGATCGAGTCATTCACGATACATAATAGTCTATGCGAAGCATCCATGGCTGAATGGTTAAAGCACCCAACTCATAATTGGCGAATTCGTAGGTTCAATTCCTGCTGGATGCATGCCAACGGGAACGTGCCAAATATGCAATAAGTCTAATGCAATTGGATCCGTATCCATGGAATCTCATCGTCCATACGTAACGAATTGGTATGGTATATTCATACCAACCATAACATATTAAGAGAGAGTAAGAACTAGAATTCTTCTCGATACTGGAACTCTGGGGAAGAAAGTCAATTTATGGATGGAATCAAATACGCAGTCTTTACAGAAAAAAGTATTCGGTCACTGGGGGACAATCGATATACTTTTAGTGTCGAATCGGGATCCACTAGGACAGAAATAAAGCATTGGGTCGAACTCTTCTTTGGCGTCAAAGTAATAGCGATAAATAATTATCGACTCCCGAGAAAAGGTAGAAGAATGGGACCTATTATGGGACATACAATGCGTTACAAACGTATAATCATTACGCTTCAACCGGGTTATTCTATTCTACCTCTTATAGAGAAAAGCACTAAAGAACTTAAGTAAAAAAAAAAAAAGAAAAAATACTAAATAACACGGCGATACATTTATACAAAACTTCTACCTCGAGCATACGCAACGGATCCATAGACAATCTAAATAAATATAAATCCATAGACAATCTAAATAAATCCAATCCACGAAATAATTTGATCTATGGGCAGCATCATTGTGGTAAAGGTCGTAATTCCAGAGGAATCATTACCGTAAGGCATAGAGGAGGAGGTCATAAACGTCTATACCGTAAAATCGATTTTCGACGGAATGAAAAAGACATATCTGCTAGAATCGTAACCATAGAATATGACCCTAATCGAAATGCATACATTTGTCTCATACACTACGGAGGTGGTGAGAAAAGGTATATTTTACATCCCAGAGGGGCTATAATTGGAGATACCGTTGTTTCCGGTACAGAAGTTCCTATATCAATGGGAAATGCCCTACCTTTGAGTGCGGTTTGAACTATTGATTTACGTAATTGGAAGTAACCAATTAGGTTTACAACGAAACCTAGAAATTGATCACTGATCCAATTTGAGTACCTCTACGGGATAGACCTCAACAGAAAACTGAAGAGTAACGGCAGCAAGTGATTGAGTTCAGTAGTTCCTCATATAAAATTATTGACTCTAAAAATATGGTAATATGGAGAAGACAAAATTGTTTGAAGCACGGACAAAAGAGGAAGCGCCCCTTCTTTCAAAGAGAGGAGGACGGGTTATTCACATTTCATTTGATGGTCAGAGGCGAATTGAAAGTTAAACAGTGGTAATTCTAAAAATTCCCCCAGGAAAAGGGAAAAATAGAGATGTCTCCTACGTTATCCGTAATATGTGGAAGTATCAACGTAATTTCATAGAGTCATTCGGTCTGAATGCTACATGAAGAACATAAGCCAGATGACGAAACGGAGAGACCTAGGATGTATAAGATAAGTTATTTGGCAGATTTTGATTCCTATATATCCACTCATGTGGTACTTCATCATACGATTCATATAAGATCCATCTGTCTAGATATCATTATATACATCCAGAAAGCCGTATGCTTTGGAAGAAGCTTGTACGGTTTGGGAAGGGGTTTTTATTGATCAAAAAGAAAAATCTACTTCAACCGATATGCCCTTAGGCACGGCCATACATAACATAGAAATCACACTTGGAAAGGGTGGACAATTAGCTAGAGCGGCAGGTGCTGTAGCGAAATTGATTGCAAAAGAGGGTAAATCGGTCACATTAAGATTTCCCTCTGGGGAGGTCCGTTTGATATCCAAAAACTGCTCAGCAACGGTCGGACAAGTGGGTAATGTTGGGGTGAACCAGAAAAGTTTGGGTAGAGCCGGATCTAAGTGTTGGCTAGGCAAGCGTCCTGTAGTAAGAGGGGTAGTTATGAACCCTGTGGACCATCCCCATGGGGGTGGTGAAGGGAGGTCCCCGATTGGTAGAAAAAAACCCACAACTCCTTGGGGTTATCCTGCGCTTGGAAGAAGAAGTAGGAAAAGGAATAAATATAGTAATAGTTTTATTATTCGTCGCCGTAAATAGGAATATTCAAAATCAAATAAATATTGTTTTTTACTCGTCTTTTCAAAAAAAAAAAAATAAAGGAGTAATAGGTCGTGACGCGTTCACTAAAAAAAAATCCTTTTGTAGCTAACCATTTATTGGCAAAAATAGAGAAGCTCAACATGAGAGAGGAAAAAGAGATAATAGTAACTTGGTCCCGGGCATCTACCATTATACCTACAATGATCGGAAATACTATTGCCATTCATAATGGAAAGGCACATTTACCTATTTATATAACAGATCGTATGGTGGGTCACAAATTGGGAGAATTTGCACCCACTCTTACTTTCCGGGGACACGCGAGAAGCGATACTAGATCTCTCCGTTAACAAAATAAAGTGAAATAGGCACTCATCGTTCATTGGTGGGAGGTGAACCTTATGTCAAAGTGGAGAAAGTGGAAGAAGACTTTGAAAAAGCAGAAGATGAAGAGAAGCTCGAGTACACAAGTACAAGCTTTAGCTCAACATATATGTATGTCCGCTCGCAAAGCACGAAGAGTCGTTGATCAGATTCGTGGGCATTCCTATGAGAAAACACTTATGTTACTGGAACTCATGCCTTATCGAGCATTTTATCCCATTTTTAAACTGGTTTATTCTGCAGCAGCAAATGCTAGTCACAATAAAAGTTTCAACGAAGCTGATTCAGTCATTAGTAAGGTCGAAGTCAACGGGGGCACTATCGTGAAAAAGTTAAAACCCCGGGCTAGAGGACGTAGTTATCCGATAGAAAGACCCGCCTGCCATATAATTATTGTATTGAAGGATAGATCTAAAAAGAAAACAGATCAGGATATATTTTTAGAAAATAAAAATGTATGGAGAGATCCTATAATAGAAAGATATATAGAGAAGGAGAGAGAAAGAGAAAAAAAAGATGGGTCAAAAAATAAATCCACTTGGTTTCCGACTTGGCGAAAACCAAAGTCATCGTTCCCTTTGGTTCGCACAACCAAAAAGTTATTACATGGGTCTCCAGGAAGATGAAAAAATACGGGATTGTATCAAGATATATGTACAAAAAAATATAAGAGTATCTTCAAGTTTCGAAGGAATTGGAATTGCACATATAGAGATTCAAAAAAAAATGGATCTGATCCAGGTCATAATCTATATTGGATTCCCAAATTTGTTAATAGAAGGCCAAACACGAGGAGTCGAAGAATTACAGATCGATGTACAAAAGGGGCTTCGTTCTGTGAATCGGAGACTTAACATTGCTATTACAAGAGTTGCAAAACCTTATGGACAACCTAATATTCTTGCAGAATATATAGCTTTACAATTAAAGAATAGAGTTTCATTTCGAAAGGCAATGAAAAAAGCTATTGAATTAACTGAACAAGCAGACACAAAAGGAATTCAAGTGGAAATTGCAGGGCGTATCGACGGAAAAGAAATTGCACGTGTCGAATGGATCAGAGAAGGTAGGGTTCCCCTCCAAACCATTCGAGCTAAAATTGATCATTGTTCCTATACAGTACGAACTGCCTATGGGGTATTGGGCATCAAAATTTGGATATTTGTAGACGAGCAATAATGGGCCCTTCCTTTGCTTGCCATTCTATTCAGCGATAGAACAAAAAATACAAACTATTCCCTTTCACTTCAATTCAAAAAAAAAAAATGAGCAATTCTAATTCTATAGGGTTGAATAAAAATTCGATTGACCTTTTGGTAGAACTGCTATGCTTAGTGTGTGACTCGTTGGTTTTTTATTTAAAGTTGGGATTCAAAAAAAAAAGACCAGCTCCTAACTAATAACTATAAGAACTAGTAACCAACCCATTGCTTTGTATTATCGAGATCCAAGGAACCAGTCGCCATATGATGTATCGATCATATTGTTGTAGCAACTGAAATCCTTTTTCCGTAAACGAAGAATCCATTTATGGGTTGGAAAAGGAAAGGAAAATAGAGGGATGTGGGTAAATGGAAGGGCGAGAGAAAGAGAGAAGGAGAATCCCCATGATATATGATTCCAATATGTATGGTCTATCAATCACATCATATCATAAAAGGCAGTGTGATAAAGCATCAATACTGATTCGTCCATAATTAGATGAATACGGTTCATAAGAAAAATACAAATAATAAAGAGCCTCGAGTCAATAGAGACTGAGGAGATTGGCTCGGGAACGAATTTAATTAGGAGCTCCATTGCATAGTTCAGGCCTAGCCATTAATGGAAAAGCTGTGGGAACGACGGAACCTGTGACTGCAGAAGATTCTATTGAAAACGAATCCTAATGATTCATTGGGTGGGATGGCGGAATCAACCAGGAACCAATTGATTTATTTTGATAGGTCATGGGTTCACCCTACGAATGAAGCAAATATGGAAAGAGTAAATATTCGCCCGCGAAACCATTATTTGATTGCAGTATTTTGACGGATTCGGTAGAGGTCAAGGGATTCATTTTCAAAAGAAAGACATTATCCCATATAAATATCCGTCTAACCATATATACAAGATATATGGATTCCTGTGTGACAGATTAAATATCAATAAATCCCATGATTCAGTGTATTATTCATTAATAAATAAATACGTATGTATACATCTGTAATATTATTGAATCATTTCATTCGCGAGGAGCTGGATGAGAAGAAATTCTCACGTCCGGTTCTGCAGTAGAGATGGGATTGAGAAACAACCATCAACTATAACCCCAAAAAAACCAGATTCCGTAAACAACATAGAGGAAGAATGAAGGGAATATCTTATCGAGGCAATCATATTTGTTTTGGTAGATACGCTCTTCAGGCACTTGAACCCGCTTGGATCACATCTAGACAAATAGAAGCAGGACGACGAGCAATGACACGATATGCGCGCCGTGGTGGAAAAATATGGGTACGTATATTTCCCGACAAACCCGTTACAGTAAGACCTACCGAAACACGTATGGGTTCGGGGAAAGGATCCCCCGAATATTGGGTATCTGTCGTTAAACCGGGTCGAATACTTTATGAAATGGGCGGAGTATCAGAAACTGTAGCCAGAGCAGCTATTTCAATAGCTGCGTGCAAAATGCCTATACGAACTCAATTCATTATTGAGTGATAGGTATGTGAAGGGTATTTGTGATGAAAAATACAATCACAGACTTTTTGATTTCTGGACAGACAATATTTCTTTCTTTTTCCTTTGCCTTTTGCATTAAAAGAGCAGACTCAAAAAAAAATGATATGATTCAACCTCAGACCCATTTGAATGTAGCAGACAACAGCGGGGCTCGAGAATTGATGTGTATTCGAATCATAGGAGCTGGTAATCAACGATATGCTCATATTGGTGACGTTATTGTTGCTGTAATCAAAGAAGCAGTACCCAATATGCCTCTCGAAAGATCAGAAGTGATCAGAGCTGTAATTGTACGTACATGTAAAGAACTCAAACGTGACAACGGTATGATAATACGATATGATGACAATGCAGCAGTTGTCATTGATCAAGAAGGAAATCCAAAAGGAACTCGAGTTTTTGGAGCGATCGCTCGGGAATTGAGACAGTTGAATTTTACTAAAATAGTCTCATTAGCTCCTGAAGTCTTATAAATATTAGTAGATGAGACCATGATAGAGTATAGTAAAGTAAGGTCTCTGAAATAGATCACGTTAGTAGATTGTGTCTCACGCATATACCTTTAATAATTCATAACATAAATAAATAAGAAAAATGAAAAAAAAAAAGAACATGTTGATTATATCAAAACTGGGAGGCACCCATAATTCTAGTTCGTCATGGGTAGGGACACTATTGTCGATATAATAACGTCTATAAGAAATGCTAACATGGATAAAAAAGGAACGGTTCGAATAGCATCTACTAATATCACCGAAAACATTGTTAAAATACTTCTAAAGGAAGGGTTTATTGAAAACGTTAGGAAACATCGGGAAAACAACAAATATTTCTTGGTTTCAACCCTGCGACATAGAAGGAATAGGAAAGGAACATATAGAAAAATTTTCAAGTGTATCAGTCGACCCGGTCTACGAATCTATTCCAACTATCAACGAATTCCTAGGATTTTAGGTGGAATGGGGATCGTAATTCTTTCTACTTCTCGAGGTATAATGACAGATCGAGAAGCTCGACTAGAGGGGATTGGGGGAGAAATTTTGTATTACATATGGTGATCCCTCTGGTATCCGAATTTGATCCGTAACTTGCTATTTTGGAAAAAGAGAGGAAAGACGAATTGTCTACTATATACTCCTCCTCCATTAGTTGATACTTCAAGGGGGTTACCTGGAATGAAAGAACAAAAATTGATTCACGAAGGTTTAATTACTGAATCACTTCCCAATGGTATGTTCCGAGTTCGTTTAGATAATGAAGATCTGATTCTAGGTTATGTTTCGGGGAGGATCCGACGGAGTTTTATACGGATACTACCAGGAGATAGAGTCAAAATCGAAGTAAGTCGTTATGATTCGACTAGGGGACGTATAATTTATAGACTTCGCAACAAAGATTCGAATGATTAGGTGGCTGCTTTTTATTTGAATTTTAGCATCCCTTTCATGGGATACAATTCTAGATTCAAAATTTCAAGAGACTTATTTTCTTCCAAGGAGTATATTCGGAATTAAGGAATGACAAATATGAAAATAAGGGCCTCCATTCGTAAAATTTGTGAAAAATGTCGACTGATCCGTAGGCGGGGACGAATTATAGTAATTTGTTCCAATCCGAGACATAAACAGAGACAGGGGTAATCTTTCTAAAAAGGGACTTTCTAAAGGGTCCGATGTAAAAAAATAAAGGATCTGTTTTGACATGAAATGGATATATCCGTATATCTCTGACTCATTTTTCTGAGATAATAAAATATGACAAAACCTATACCAAGAATTGGTTCACGCAAGAATGGACGTAGAATACAAAAAGGAGTTATTCATGTTCAAGCAAGTTTCAACAATACCATTGTGACTGTTACAGATGTAATAGGTCGGGTGGTTTCTTGGTCCTCCGCTGGTACTTGTGGATTCAGAGGCACAAGAAGAGGGACACCATTTGCTGCTCAAACCGCAGCAGGAAATGCTATTCGTACAGTAGTGGATCAAGGTCTGCAACGAGCAGAAGTCATGATAAAAGGCCCTGGTCTCGGAAGAGATGCAGCATTAAGAGCCATTCGTAGAAGTGGTATACTATTAAGTTTCGTACGTGACGTAACCCCTATGCCACATAACGGATGTAGGCCTCCTAAAAAAAGACGTGTGTAGAAATAAGAATTGAGTGGATTGCAAGAGAAATAAATGATTCAATGATCTGATCAAACAATAATATTAGTATGGTTCGAGAAGAAGTAGCAGTATCCACTCGGACACTACAGTGGAAGTGTGTTGAATCAAGAACAGACAGTAAGCGTCTTTATTATGGCCGTTTCGTTCTATCCCCGCTTATGAAAGGTCAAGCAGATACGATAGGTATCGCGATGCGAAAAGCTTTACTTGGAGAAATAGAGGGAACAT